ATCGGCGTATTACCAAATCACGCGCCTATTGCCACAGCTGTAGATATAGGTATTTTGAGAATACGCTTTAATGACCAATGGTTAACGATGGCTCTGATGGGCGGTTTTGCTAGAATAGGTAATAATGAGATCACCGTTTTAGTAAATGATGCGGAGAAGAGTAGTGACATCGATCCCCAAGAAGCTCAGCAAACTCTTGAAATAGCGGAAGCCGGCTTGAGGAAAGCTGAAAGTAAGAGACAAACAATTGAGGCAAATCTAGCTCTCAGACGAGCTAGGACACGAGTAGAGGTTCTCAATGTGATTTCGTAACTAGTCGGTGCGCCCGAATCGAATAATCCTAATCCAAAGAAGTTTATACACATATGGATTCTTCCGATTGAATCCAATCAAATACAATCCAGTGGAATCGGATTCTGATGTAAGGAAAAAAGTTTTAGTTTCAATTCGAAAATCAAATCGAATAGGATAGAAAAGATACAAAATCAGTAAGTAGAAAAACTTATTAGATACCATTGACCATGGTAGCTAATAAGTTCTACCTACTATTGGATTTGAACCAATGACTCCCGCCGTATGAAAGCGATACTCTAACCACTGAGTTAAGTAGGTCATTTATCATTATAAGGAGAAAAAAAAGGACCCCTCCCATTGATGGATTATAAATCCAATAAGACTTCGAAGCAATACCAATCAAAAAGATCAAAGAGATACGATGTTGGATCGTGGAATATTCATCTTGACAAGAAATTATCTCCATAATATGATAAAATATGTATCACAAGCACAAGGGCTATAGCTCAGTTAGGTAGAGCACCTCGTTTACACGTGCGCCAATGTTTTTCAGAAGAGTCCATCATGCAATCAAAGAATCGATCTTTTTGAGAAATCAATGTCTGACTCCAGGATTTTTAGGGAACAAAACAAGAGAACAATAGCCTGACAAATGGTTCGGTTCGATTCAGGTTCCCATTTAGGAACCAAATGGAATCCATCATTGATTTGAGATATTGATAAGGTGAATACCTAGTCTATTCAATGCTAGGCATAATGAGTATAAGGACCTCAAAAATTCTCTTTTTGTCCTATGAACCTTAAGGCGTATGAAGTTTCATATTTGATTCTTTAATCAGGATGATAGAGACTCCATTTAACTTAGGTTAATCTAGGCCAGAAGCAAACCTACGTCAAGATAACCTTTCTTTGAAACACTTTGGTAGTGCTCCTATATCACAATCCAAATAATGAATCCGAGCACGTGGAGCCATTTCCTTAGTTTTCTGTCAAGAAAAAAAAATATGGTAGACTAACTGATATTTCTAGCAGTTAATGAAAGAGCCCAATGCAAAAAAAAAAATGCATGTTGGGTCTTTGAAAGAGTTCGAATCATTTTGATAAGAATCAGTTCGGTCTCTTTTACCGAGAAGGTCTACGGTTCGAGTCCGTATAGCCCTATAATAATATAATAATCCAAATTGAAATACAAAAAGTTCTATAGTTTTTATTTACTCAATTACTGTATTTTTTGTTGTTTGTAACCGGTCGCTCGTGGTTGCTTGGTTCATCGAAATAAAATCATTCCCATAAGCTTGCTTATGGGGGGCTCGTTCAGAGCAGAACATAAAACGGAAAACAAAAGCCCATTTCAATCATTATTTTTTTTTTTTCAAATCTCGGATAAAGAAACCCATTTTTTTTAGTAATTCATTTTTTTCGTATGTGAATTCCATATGATTTTGCCTCCAAAAATTCACCAAAAATGAGTGGGTATACCAAGGAAAAGAAGCCTCACTAACTCTTTGATTGTGGACAGTAAAGGAGGCAAAATCATGACATGAATCCGGTTAAAAATAAAAACTCCAACCTAACCCCACTCAAATCAAATAGTAAGTCACATGGATATAGGAACGGATTACTGTATTTGTCGACACGTCCGCGTTTGAAAAACGAAGATCTTTTCATAAACAGAAAACAAAATATATATAGAAAATAGAATCGAAAATCAATTGAATTTCGAATTCGAATATTAAAAATTTCAAAATTCGAAATCAAAATGAGAATTCTATTTGGAATTTTTTTTTTCTAAAAGCCCGAAGCGAGGTGAAAGCAAGAGAGTTTTATTTGTTTTGTTTGTATAAGAGATTTATACTATACTGAAATAAAATCGAAGGAAGTGTAATGAAAATAGGAGTACAATCGAGAAACGAGACATCACAGCAAACAAGTGAAACTGTGTGGTTCGACCAAAATGCATTTTGGTTTTGACTAACCTGTTACCGATGACTTGACAATGAATTCCAATTCGAATCGACGAGTTCGGTATATTTTCCACATTCAAAGGAGTTCGTCTATGTTTCTGCTTTACAAATATGATATTTTCTGGGCATTTCTAATAATATCAAACGTTATTCCTATTTTGGCATTTCTAATTTCCGCAGTTTTAGCCCCGATTAGCAAAGGACCAGAGAAGCTTTCTAGTTATGAATCGGGTATAGAACCA